CGTCCCCGCCTACGGATCAGTCGACATTTTTCGCAAATTTTACGAACAGAAGCCCTTATTTTCATATTTGTTATTCCTTACCTTAACTTAATTAAGAATCTACTTCTTGGAAGAAAATAAGTTTCTTGAAATTATGAACTTCGAATTGTATCTCCATGAAAAAAGGAATGTTGAAGTTGAAAAAACTCCCTAATTATTCGAATCCTTATCCTTATCCTTGTTTCGGATTCTATAAATTATACGCCCTTTGGTTGAATCATAACGACTTACTTCAATTTTGACTCTATCTCCTGGTAGTATCCGTATAAAACTACGTCGGATCCTTCCTGAAACATAACCTAGAATCATATTTTCATTATCTAAACACACCCGGAACATACCATTGGGAAGTGATTCAGTAATTAAACCTTCATGAATCCATTTTTGTTCTTTCATTCCAGGTAAAACCCCCTTAAAGTATTAATTAATGGAGGAGTAGTGATATTAGACAACCCGCCCTTTCTCTTTTTTTTTTCACAAATAGGAAGTTCTGGATCCAATTCGAATATCAGAAGGATTACCATATATAACACAAAATTTCTCCACCAATTCTTTCTAGGCGAGCCTCTCGGTCTGTCATTATACCTCTAGAAGTGGAAAGAATTACAATCCCCATACCACCTAAAATTCTAGGAATTCGTTGATAGTTAGAATAGATTCGTAGACCAGGTCGACTGATCCGTTTTAAATTTAAAATAGTTCTATATGCTCCTTTCCTATTCCTTCTATGTCGCAGGGTTAAAACCAAAAAATATTTGTTGCTTTCCTGGTGTTTCCTCACGTTTTCGATAAAACCTTCCCGTAAAAGTATTTTAACAATGTTTTCGGTGATATTAGTAGATGCTATTCGAACCGTTACTTTTCTATCCATGTCGGCATTTCGTATAGAGGTTATTATGTCAGCAATAGTGTCCCTGCCCATGATAAACTAAAATTATTGGTGCCTCCTAATTTGGATATAATCAACATGCTCTTTTTTCTTTTTTATTTATGAATTCTATTAAATATTAAATTAAAGGTATATGCGTGAAACACAATCTACTAATTAATCGATTTCATTCACTTACTATAACTATATCATGGTCTCGTCTTATAATACCTCGGGGGCTAAGGAAACTATTTTAGTAAAATTTAACTGTCTCAATTCCCGGACGATCGCACCAAAAATTCGAGTCCCTTTTGGGTTTCCTTCTTGATCAATAATAACTGCAGCATTGTCATCATATCGTATTATCATACCGTTGTCACGTTTGAGTTCTTTACAGGTACGTACAATTACAGCTCTGATTACTTCTGATCTTTCTAGAGGCATATTTGGTACTGCTTCTTTGATCACAGCAACAATAACGTCACCAATATGAGCGTATCGGCGATTACTAGTTCCTATGATTCGAATACACATCAATTCTCGGGCCCCGCTGTTGTCCGCTACATTCAAATGGGTCTGGGGTTGAATCATATCATTTTTTTATTCGATTTTTCAATGCAAAGAACGAAGGAAAAAAAAGAAATATTGTTTGTCCAAAATCAAAAAAAGAGACCTGCAATTTTTTTTCATCCCAACGACCTCTTTTTATTTTATTCCTATCCCGAAATAATGAATTGAGTTCGTATAGGCATTTTGGACGCCGCTATTGAAATAGCTTTTCTAGCTATATTTTCTGCTACTCCGCCCATTTCATAAAGTATTCTACCTGGTTTAACGACAGCTACCCAATATTCAGGAGATCCTTTCCCCGAACCCATACGTGTTTCTGTAGGTCTTACTGTAACTGGTTTGTCTGGAAATATACGTACCCATATTTTTCCACCACGGCGTACGTTTCGTGTCATTGCTCGTCGCCCCGCTTCTATTTGTCTAGATGTGATCCAAGCAGGTTCAAGTGCTTGAAGAGCGTATCTACCGAAACAAATACGATTACCTCGATAAGATATTCCCTTCATTCTTCCTCTATGTTGTTTACGGAATCTGGTTCTTTTGGGGTTATAGTGGATGGGTCTTTTTCAAATTCCATCTCTACTCCAGAACCGGACATGAGAGTTTCTTCTCATCCAGCTCCTCGCGAATTAAATGATTCAAAAAAATTTAGTTAAGATAAAATTCAATTTTTTGAATAATACACTGAATCGTGGGATTCTTTGATATTTCATCTAATTTTCATCTAATCTATTTCTATTAGAAATTTTTATATCTTGTTTATATATAGCTTTTGGATATATAGCTAAACATATATTTATAGATAATGTAATTTTTTATTTCTAATTAATTTAGAATATATAATATAAGGCTATAACGAATCTTTATTTTGTTTTGTCTTTTATCATATCGGATCGCTCAAAAAATAGAGCAATTCGGTAAAATAAAGCTTTCGCGGGCGAACATTTACTCTTTCAATATCTATTTCAATTGTAAGGTTAGCCCATGATCTTTCAGAACAAATGAATTGATACCTGGTTTGTT